GCTTTTAAAGGAAAACAGCCCTCCACTAGCCTTAGGAGCCAGCATCTCTTGGTGCAAGTCCAAGTAAAAGCTGCCGTCCTGATAGCTTAACCAAAGCACTGGTCTTGTAAGCCAGAGATTGCAGCTTAACCCCTGCTCAAGACTTCAGGACAAAAGGACTTTAACCTTCACTACTGACCCCCAAAGCCAGTATTCTACTTAAATTATGTCCTGCACCCCCATAGCTTAACTACAAAGCATAGCACTGAAAATGCTAAGATGAGCCCTAAAAAGCTCTGAGGGTATAAAGGTTTGGTCCTAGCCTTACTATCAACTATTTCTTAACTTACACATGCAAGTCTCAGCACACCAGTGAGAACGCCCTTTAAACCTTCACCAGGCCAAGGAGCCGGCATCAGACACAACCCCTGTCCACAACGCCTAGTCTCACCACACCCCCAAGGGTCATCAGCAGTGATAAATCTTGAGCATAAGCGATAGCTTGACTCAGTTAGAGAAAAGAGGGCCGGCCAACCCGGTGCCAGCCGCCGCGGCTACCCCGTGGGGCTCAAGTTGAAAGTCATCGGCGTTAAGCGTGATTAAAGTTCTCTTAGATTAGGGCCAAATTAATATTTAGTTGTTTAAAGCTTGTTATTAAGAAGAACACAAACGAAAGTTGCCCTAACCCACACACTTGAATACACGACAGCTGGGGGACAAACTGGGATCAGATACCCCACTATGCCCAGCCGTAAACAATTAATCCACAACCATAAGCGCCAGGGAATTACGAGCCAAGCTTAAAACCCAAAGGATTTGACGGTGTCCCACCCCCCTAGAGGAGCCTGTTCTATAATCGATGATCCCCGCTACACCCGACCATTTCTTGCTTATCAGTCTGTATACCTCCGTCGAAAGCTTACCATGTGAACGCCCCCACAGTAGGTTCAATGATCCCCGTCAATACGTCAGGTCAAGGTGCAGCTTAAGAAATGGGAAGCGATGGGCTACAATTTCTAACTTAGAACAAACGAAAGGCTATGTGAAACCATAGTCACGAAGGCGGATTTAGTAGTAAAAAGAAAATAGAGTGTTCTTTTTAACCTGGCTCTGGGACGCGTACACACCGCCCGTCACCCTCTTCGATAGTGCTAACCCACAGTCTATAACCTATTTATACGTCTGAGAAGAGGCAAGTCGTAACATGGTAAGTGTACTGGAAAGTGCACTTGGTATATTACAAAATATAGCTTAACAAAAGCCCCCCGCTTACACCGAGGAGTTATCTGTTTGACCCAGATTATTTTGAGCCTTAAATCTAGCCCCCATGATCCGCATGATACTCCCCAACATCTGTAAAAAATAAAACATTTTAACATTTTAGTATAGGCGATAGAAAAATTATTAAGCGCTTTAGACAGAGTACCGCAAGGGAAATATGAAATAGTAGTGAAACAATTTTATAGCCACAAACAGCAGAGACACTCCCTCGTACCTTTCGCATCATGGTCTAGCCAGTCCACCCGAGCAAAATGAAAATTTTAGTTCGACACCCCGAAACTAGACGAGCTACTTCAAAACAGCCCACAGGGGCCAACCCCTCTCTGTTGCAAAAGAGTGGGAAGATTTTTAAGTAGAGGTGACAAGCCTACCGAGCCTAGAGATAGCTGGTTGTTCAGGAAAAGAGTTTTAGCTCTGCCTTAAGTTTTTTCATTTCATCAAACAAGCCCTTAAACTTAAGAGTTATTCAAATTAGGCACAGCTTATTTGAAACAGGATACAACCTCCACCACCGGGTAAACAAGGGTAGTTAAAACTAAGTGGGCCTAAAAGCAGCCACCTTCCAAAAAGCGTCAAAGCTTATCTACTCCAACCCACAATTTCTAAAATACTCCCTAACCCTTCATTCCTACTGACCCCTTTTATATTATTATAAAAATAATTATGCTAGAACTAGTAACAAGAAGTTGCCCTTCTCCATAATGTAAGTATAAACCAAAACGGACCTTCCATTGGTAATTAACGTAAATGTAAACCCCATAATAACATAACCAGAAAACCTTATGGCCCCACACGTTACTCTAACACTAGAACATTACAGGAAAGATTAAAAGAGAAAGAAGGAACTCGGCAAATTTTAACCCCGCCTGTTTACCAAAAACATCGCCTCTTGATCAAACATAAGAGGTCCAGCCTGCCCAGTGACAAAATTCAACGGCCGCGGTACACTAACCGTGCGAAGGTAGCATAATCATTTGTTCTTTAAATAAGGACTAGTATCAACGGCATCACGAGGGTTATACTGTCTCCTATCTCTAATCAGTGAAACTGATCCCCCCGTGAAGAAGCGGGGATTTAGCTATAAGACGAGAAGACCCCATGGAGCTTTAAACCCAACATGCACCCCCTCATCCAAATACCAACTTAACCTAGAGGACCTACATGTCGGTTTTAGGCTGGGGGGGCCACGGAGTAAAATTAAACCTCCATAACAAATGGGCTAACACCCTTATCCATGATTTTACAAATCTAAGAATTACCAAAATAATGTTTAATGACCCGATAATTCGATCAATGAACCAAGTTACCCTGGGGATAACAGCGCAATCTACTTCAAGAGCTCTTATCGACAAGTAGGTTTACGACCTCGATGTTGGATCAGGGTATCCTAGTGGTGCAACCGCTACTAATGGTTCGTTTGTTCAACGATTAAAACCCTACGTGATCTGAGTTCAGACCGGAGTAATCCAGGTCGGTTTCTATCTATAAAGAACCCCCCCCAGTACGAAAGGACCGGGGCGGTGTGGCCAATGCACAAACAAGCCAGACTCCACCATCAATGAAACAATCTTAATCGACCAAGACCTAATACCCGCCTCTAAACTAGAGGTATGTTAACGTAGCAGAACATGGCCATGCAAAAGACCTAAGCCCTTTGAACTGGGGGTTCAAATCCCCCCGCTAACTTATGAAACTCCTACTTATACACCTCTTACCCCTACTTTATATTGCCCCGATTCTCCTTGCAGTGGCATTTCTAACCTTAGTTGAACGGAAAATCCTCGGCTACATACAGATCCGCAAAGGCCCTAATGTTGTGGGGCCTTTCGGGCTTCTACAACCAATCGCTGACGGCCTAAAACTGTTTACAAAAGAGCCCATCCGCCCATCAACCTCTTCACAAATTTTATTCACCTTAGCCCCAACCCTAGCCCTAGCCCTAGCCATAATTATATGAATGCCCCTTCCAATCCCCACCCCTTACTCGGACTTAAACCTCGGTGTCTTATTTATTCTTGCTGTCTCCAGCTTAACCGTCTACACAATTTTGGGTTCAGGTTGAGCTTCAAATTCTAAATACGCCCTTATTGGGGCCCTTCGAGCCGTTGCTCAAACCATCTCATATGAAGTTACCCTAGCTCTCACTATTTTATGCATTATCTTTTTAACCGGGGGGTTTACCCTTTACACCTTTAGCCTAACCCAACAACATACTTACCTTATCCTACCTTTATGACCATTAGCCCTTATATGATTCGTCTCTACACTAGCTGAGACAAATCGAGCCCCCTTTGATCTTACAGAAGGCGAATCTGAATTAGTTTCGGGCTTTAATGTAGAATATGCAGGAGGACCTTTCGCCTTATTTTTTTTGGCAGAATATGCTAATATTTTGATAATGAACACCCTTTCGACCATTATATTTCTCAACTCTAACGCACCTACAGCCGCACTTATGACCAAAGCATCTATCTTAGCCCTCTGCTTCCTCTGAATCCGAGCCTCATACCCTCGATTCCGTTATGATCAGCTCATGCACCTCCTATGAAAGAATTTTCTTCCATTAACTTTAGCCCTAGTTATTTTTCATATTTCAATCCCAATCTTTCTTCTCCTCACCCCCCCCTCCCCATGGAAGCGTGCCCGAAAGCTAAGGGTCTCCTTGATAGGGAGATTTATAGGGGTTCAAACCCCCTCACTTCCTTTAAAAAGATAGGAATCGAACCTACACATAAGAGATCAAAACTCTTAGCACTTCCTCTATGCTACTCATTAGTAAAGTAAGCTAAATAAGCTTTTGGGCCCATACCCCAACAATGTCGGTTAAAATCCTTCCTTTACTAATTAACCCCCTTGCCCTAATAATATTCCTCATCAGCCTTGCCATCGGAACTACCATTACCTTATCAAGTCATCACTGACTCCTTGCCTGAATCGGATTAGAAATCAATACCTTAGCCTTACTCCCTATTATAACAAAAACACCACATCCACGAGCTATTGAAGCAGCCACAAAATATTTTTTAACCCAAGCCGCAGCTTCCGCTTTAATATTGTTTTCATGTCTTATTAGTGCCCTACAAACCGGAGAATGAGGCATCGACACCCCCCCCGAATTAACAGTAAACCCCCTTTCCCTAGCCCTTATAATAAAACTAGGCCTAGCTCCCTTACACTTCTGGCTGCCAGAAGTCCTTCAAGGAATCTCCCTCTCGACAGGGCTTATTCTATCAACTTGACAAAAAATTCCCCCGATAATTCTTCTCTTACAAACTTCTCACAGTATCAATCTAAACTTGGCAGTTACTGTAGGCTTTATTTCAGTCTTAATCGGCGGCTGAGGTGGAATCGGCCAAACCCAGCTTCGAAAGATCATGGCCTTCTCCTCCATTGGCCACCTCGGATGGATCATTCTTATTTTAAAGCTTGACCCCCAACTTTCCCTTTTCAGCTTTATCTTGTATATTATTATAACAACTGCCACATTCCTTTCGCTCATTATTCTCTCTACCACAAAAATACACCAAATTTCAATCTCATGGTCTAAAAATCCTGCCCTAACTACAACTGCCATGATCGCTCTCCTCTCCCTTGCAGGACTCCCACCTCTCACAGGCTTCTCCCCAAAATTATTTATTATCCTCGAATTAGTAAAGCAAAACATAATTATCCTTGCCACACTAGTCATGCTAGCCTCCCTACTAGCCCTATTCTTTTACCTGCGCCTAACTTATATTATTACCCTCACATTAGCCCCGAATATTTATGGTTCAGTAATCACTTGACGAACCATTACAAAACCCCACTTAGCAGCCGCCATTATAAATATCATAGCCCTAGCCCTCCTCCCCCTAACCCCAACCATCCTTCTTATGTAGAAACTTAGGCTAGTAGACCAAAGACCTTCAAAGTCCTAAGCGAAGGTTGAACCCCTTCAGTTTCTGTAGGACTTGTAGGATATTAACCTACATCTCATGAATGCAACTCAAACTCTTTAAATTAAGATAAAATCCTCTAGAATGGCAGGCCTCGATCCCGCAATAACTTAGTTAACAGCTAAATACTCAATCCAGCGAGCTTCACTCTACTTCTCCCGTCTGGGGGGGAAACGGGAGAAGCCCCGGCAGGTATTACCTGCATCTTGGGGTTTGCAACCCCACGTGTTTACACCCCGGGGCCTAGTAAAGAGAGGGCTTAAACCTCTGTCTTCGGAGCTACAATCCGCCACCTGCTCGGCCACCTTACTCGTGATAATTAACCGTTGAATCTTCTCTACTAACCATAAAGATATCGGAACGCTGTATCTAGTCTTTGGTGCTTGAGCCGGGATAATCGGGACAGCCCTGAGTTTGCTTATTCGAGCAGAACTCAGCCAACCGGGATCCCTCCTAGGAGATGACCAGATTTATAACGTAATTGTAACTGCCCACGCATTTGTGATAATTTTCTTCATAGTCATACCTGTCCTGATTGGGGGCTTCGGTAATTGGCTGATCCCTTTAATAATCGGCGCCCCTGACATGGCCTTCCCCCGAATAAATAATATGAGCTTCTGACTGCTCCCCCCCTCCTTCTTCCTCCTTTTAGCCTCCTCTGCGGTAGAAGCCGGTGCCGGCACCGGCTGAACTGTTTATCCCCCATTGGCAGGAAACCTGGCCCATGCAGGCCCATCCGTAGACTTAGCTATTTTTTCTCTTCATCTAGCCGGGGTCTCATCCATCCTCGGAGCCATCAATTTTATTACAACAATTATTAATATAAAACCCCCGACCACTGCCCAATACCAAACTCCCCTCTTTGTTTGGTCTGTTTTAATCACCGCGATTCTTCTACTGCTATCCCTTCCCGTTTTAGCCGCCGGGATCACGATACTCTTAACGGACCGAAATCTTAACACCACTTTTTTTGACCCCGCAGGGGGCGGGGACCCCGTCCTATACCAGCACCTATTCTGATTCTTTGGCCACCCTGAAGTTTATATTCTTATTCTCCCAGGCTTCGGCATTATTTCTCATGTCGTTGCCTACTATTCTAATAAAAAAGAGCCCTTTGGATATATGGGGATAGTGTGAGCAATACTCTCAATTGGCCTTTTGGGTTTCATCGTTTGAGCCCACCACATATTTACTACCGACCTAAATGTTGATACACGGGCCTATTTTACATCAGCTACAATAATCATCGCTATCCCAACAGGGGTTAAAGTTTTTAGCTGGCTGGCTACAATGCACGGGGGAGCCATTAAATGAGAGGCCCCCATATTATGGGCCCTAGGATTTATCTTCTTATTCACAGTCGGGGGACTTACCGGCATTATCTTGGCCAACTCTTCAATTGACATTGTTCTCCATGATACCTATTACGTAGTCGCCCACTTCCATTATGTTTTGTCAATAGGAGCAGTCTTCGCTATCATAGCCGGATTCGTTCACTGATTCCCCTTATTTACAGGCTTTACCCTTCACAAATTATGAACTAAAATCCACTTTATTATTATGTTTACAGGAGTTAACTTAACCTTTTTCCCCCAGCACTTCCTGGGACTAGCTGGGATGCCCCGCCGCTACTCAGATTATCCGGATGCATATGCCCTATGAAACACCATTTCATCGATCGGCTCCATAATCTCACTTGTGGCCGTTATATTAATAATATTTATTGTCTGAGAAGCTTTCGCCGCTAAACGTTCCTTTATCGGACTAGAGCTCGCCTCAACTAACGTTGAATGACTATTAGGCGCCCCACCTCACCACCACACATTTGAAGAGTCAACTTTTTCTACTAAGCTTATACGAGAAAGGAGGGAATTGAACCCCCGTACTCTGATTTCAAGTCAGACACATGGCCCATCTGTCACTTTCTTTGAAGGGTTAGTTAAATTATAACATTGCCTTGTCGGGACAAAATTATTAGTGAAAATCCTGTACCTTTCTATGGCACATCCCTCCCAACTCGGCTTCCAAGACGCAGCCTCACCTGTTATGGAGGAGCTTCTCCACTTTCATGACCATGCTCTTATAGCGGTATTCTTAATTAGTATACTTGTATTATACATCATCTCAACTCTAATGACGACAAAACTCTCTAATATTAACACAATCGACGCCCAAGAAATTGAAATGGTTTGAACAGTTATGCCTGCTATTATTCTCATTGTCATCGCCCTCCCCTCCCTCCGCATTCTATATTTAATAGACGAAATCAATACCCCTGATATAACTATAAAAACAATTGGGCACCAATGGTACTGAAGCTATGAGTACCCCGACTTTCCGAACTTAAGTTTTGACTCTTATATAGCCTCAACTAAAGACCTTGGGCCGGGCCACTTTCGCCTTCTAGAAGTGGACAACCGGATAGTCGCACCAATCGGGACAGCTATACGAATTCTCATCACCGCTGAAGATGTTCTTCACTCCTGGGCTATCCCAGCCTTAGGCCTAAAATCAGATGCTATCCCCGGTCGACTCAGCCAAGCCTCCTTCTTAATCACCCACCCGGGAGTTTATTACGGTCAGTGCTCTGAGATCTGCGGTGCTAATCACAGTTTTATGCCTATTGTAATTGAAGCCCTTCCAGTTTGAGAGTTCCTGAAGTGGGCAGCTTCAGCTCAAAATAGCTCATTAAGAAGCTGTAGTATAGCGACAGCCTTTTAAGCTGTAGGCAGGTGACTCAACCCACCCTTAATGAATGCCCCAACTTGACCCCGTCCCATGATTCTGCTACCTTACCCTAACATGACTTATCTTCATACTTTTAACCCCACAAAAAATTCTAACTCATATTAATCTTAATGCGCCCAGCATTAAAAAAGCAAAAACACTTCCCTCACAAGTCTGACCCTGAACCTGACAATAAACTTGTTCGACCAATTTGCCTCTACAACCCTGCTAGGCATCCCCCTTATCCCCCTAGCTATACTATTCCCATGACTTCTTCTACCCACACCCCCCCTTCAATGAAAGCACAATCGGCTCCAAACCTTCCAAAACTGATTTTTAATGTCGTTTACAAAACAACTCCTTCTGCCCCTAAATACGTCGGCGCACAAATGAGCCTCCCTGTTTACCTCCCTACTGATCTTCCTCTTAACCATAAATTTACTTGGCTTATTACCGTATACTTTTACCCCAACTACGCAGCTGTCAATTAACCTCGGATTAGCCCTCCCGCTCTGGCTTATGACTGTCCTTGTAGGCTTTCGCAATCAACCTACGCACTCTTTCGCGCATTTTCTGCCAGAGGGCACACCAACCCCCCTCATCCCAGCATTAATCCTGATCGAAACTATTAGCTTATTTATCCGCCCACTAGCCCTGGGGGTTCGACTAACCGCCAATTTAACCGCCGGACACCTCCTCATTCACCTTGTATCCTCAGCCGTACCTGTAATCTTCTTTTTATCCCCTGCTACTTCCTTGGCAACCTTTATAATTCTTATTTTCCTTATAGCTCTCGAGCTTATAGTGGCCATAATTCAAGCTTATGTTTTCGTATTACTCTTAAGCCTCTATCTTCAAGAAAATACTTATGGCCCATCAAACTCACGCTTTCCATATAGTTAACCCCAGCCCATGACCCCTAACAGGGGCCGCTACCGCCTTTTTGATTACATCCGGCCTCGCCGCATGATTTCACTTCAGCACTTATATCGTCTTAATAATGGGTTTAGGTCTAATATTAATTACTATGCACCAATGATGACGAGACGTTGTCCGCGAAGGAACCTTTCAAGGCCATCATACCATGCCAGTACAAAAGGGCCTCCGTTATAGTATAATTTTATTTATCACCTCTGAAGTCTTTTTCTTTATCGGCTTTTTTTGGGCCTTTTACAATGCTAGTCTCGCTCCAACCCCAGAAATCGGAGAGTACTGACCCCCCGCAGGAATCGCCCCCTTTAATCCCCTAGAAATCCCGCTCCTCAACACAGCAGTCTTACTGGCCTCCGGGGTCTCAGTTACATGAGCCCATCACAGCATCATGCAAGCCAACCGTAAGGGGGCTATTCAAGCCCTAGCTATTACAGTCACCCTAGGCCTATACTTCACCCTTCTCCAAACTGCAGAATACTGCGAAGCCCCATTTACAATTGCCGACGGAATTTACGGCACTACTTTTTTCGTGGCCACGGGTTTTCACGGCCTTCATGTTATTATTGGCTCTATATTCCTTGTTACAACCCTTTTACGCCAACTGTTTTTCCACTTTACTTCCTACCACCACTTTGGCTTTGAAGCTGCCGCATGATACTGGCACTTTGTGGATATCGTCTGACTATTCCTTTACGTATCAGTCTACTGATGAGGTTCTTATTTCCTTAGTACAACTAGTACCGATGATTTCCAATTATCTAACCTTGGTGAAACCCCAAGAGGAAGTAATGTTAATATTTTTTTCTATTGCCTTCCTCCTCTCAGTTATTTTAGCCTTTATCTGCTTCTGACTCCCCCTAACTTCCCCAGATACAGAAAAACTCTCCCCCTATGAGTGCGGCTTCGACCCCTACGGGTCCGCCCGGCTCCCATATTCAATACGATTTTTTCTTGTCGCTATTCTCTTTCTTCTGTTTGACTTAGAAATCGCACTGCTGCTCCCCACCCCCTGGGCTATACAACTCTACAGCCCGGCCACAACCTTCATCTGAGCCTCCCTCCTTATTGCCCTCTTAACCTTGGGCCTTATTTACGAATGACTCCAGGGAGGCCTCGAGTGAGCTGAATGGGGTATTAGTCCAAAAAAGACAACTGATTTCGACTTAGTTAATTATGGTTTAAATCCATAATACCCCTATGACCTTTATACTAATCATTATGTTCTCAACTGTCCTCGCGGGCCTATCTTTCCACCGAATACACCTACTCTCAGCCCTCTTATGTCTGGAGGGTATAATATTAACTATTTTTATGGGACTTAGCCTTTGACCCAATCAGTTATCCTCAACCCCCTTTATAGCCCCCCTTATTATGTTAACAATAGCGGCTTGTGAAGCAGGACTGGGCCTCTCCTTAATAGTTGCTACAGCCCGCTCACACGGCAGCGATAGCCTTAAAACTTTAAATCTCCTACAATGTTAGTAGTTTTTTCCGCTTGAGCTTTAATATCCCTTACAGCCTTCCTAGCACCAGCCAAACACTTATGAGCCTTAGTCACCACCCAGGGGTTTCTTATCACACTCTCTTCTGCCTTCTGAATTTTCCTTCAGGACTTTAACTCCTCTCACCCCCTCTTCTTTATCGACAAAATCTCTGGCCCCTTGGCTATTCTTACTTGTTGGCTATTTCCCCTAACAATGTTAGCGAGCCAAAACAAAATGCGTCTTGAGCCAGTTAGCCGCCAACGAATTTATATTATAAATAGCATTTTTTTGCAATTCACAACCCTCCTGGCGTTCACAGCTTCGGACCTAATACTCTTCTTTATTTTTTTTGAAGCCTCTCTAGTTCCAACTATAATTATTATTACCCGCTGAGGCGCCCAAGAGCGACGATTAGAAGCGGGCATATACCTGGCATTCTATACAATATTGGGGGCAGTTCCCTTAATAATTTGACTTACAAAATTCTACTCCACACATGGCTCTTTGCTCCCCCCCTTCACTCACACCGTACATATCTCTCAGGCCGCAACAAATTGCCCGGGCCTATTTTGAGCGATTTGTAACGCAGCATTCCTAGTAAAACTACCAATATACTACTTTCACTTGTGGCTCCCTAAAGCCCATGTAGAAGCCCCAATTGCAGGCTCCATAATCCTAGCCGGCACCCTCCTTAAGTTGGGGGGCTACGGGATTCTCCGAGCCTCCCCCCTTCTCCAAGAAGCCACCCTGAGCCAGACACTTTTCGTTATGCTTATCGCCATTCTAGGCATTTTAGCCACCGCGCTCCTCTGCCTGCGACAAACCGACTTAAAATCGCTCATTGCCATGTCATCAGTTAGTCATATAAACCTTGTAATCGCCGCTACCTTATTATCCTCCCCATGAAGCTATTCGGGGGCAGTAGCAATAATAATTGCCCACGGCCTAACTTCGTCAGCTCTCTTCTGCCTCGCCAATACCTCTTATGAGCGAACAAACAGTCGAACAATAATTCTATTACGCGGCACACTACTCGCACTCCCCCTTGCCGGGGCATGATGATTAATTATTGCTTTGTTCAACTTAGCCCTCCCCCCAACAATTAACTTTGCAGGGGAGATATTAATTATGGTATCGCTGTATAATTGATCCCCTCTTGCCTTTTTAATTGTTGCCATTAACCTTGTCTTAACGACTGCCTATACTCTTTATGTTTTATGAGTTACCCAACGAGGCCCCCTCCCAAAACACATTAAAACTCTTTTCCCCTCCCTAATTCGCGAGCACCTTCTACTCCTCCTGCACATTTTACCCGGCTTTCTGCTTATACTTAAACCAGAGCTACTTTTCTGCGTATAACCCTCCACCTAATTACACGAGCCTGCCAGGCGTAATGAGAACTGCTAATTCCTCACACATGGTTCGACTCCATGCTCGCTCGCACTTGTACTTCATTGAAACCCGGTATAAGTTATGCCCTCACTATACACAATTGTCTTCGCAACAACAGTTTCCTCAATTGCCCTAATTGCCACCCCACTAGTAAACGCTAAGTCAAAAGCCTTTTGCTTAACCGCAAAAAATGCGGTAAAACTGGCATTTTTTATGTCGCTCCCCTCTTTATTCATTTTTATATTCCAAGGCCAAATGGACTCTTCCATAAACATAAAATGATTCAACCTGGGGATCACAAACCTCTCACTCACAACACAATTTGATATATACACCATTATCTTCCTTCCCGTAGCCTTTTTAGTTACATGAAGTATTCTAGAATTCTCCCTCTGGTATATGCAAATTGACCCTAATATTGAACAATTTTTTAAATACCTTTTAATCTTTTTACTGGCCATAGTTATCCTTGTCTGTGCCGGAAACCTTCTTCTTCTTTTTGTGGGTTGAGAGGGGGTTGGTATTATGTCCTTCCTGTTGATCGGCTGATATCATGCCCGAAGTGACGCTGCCACTGCAGCACTACAAGCCGTTCTCTACAACCGCCTAGGGGATATTGGCTTTTTATTAGCATTATGTTGACTAATAAAAAACACCCAATCAGTGGAACTCCCCCACATTCTCTCAACCTCCCCTCAAACAATTCTTCTCATCGGCTTTATCACTGCTGCAGCAAGCAAATCTGCCCAATTTGGCTTTCACCCATGACTTGCCTCCGCGATAGAGGGCCCAACACCCGTATCTGCTCTCCTCCATTCCAGCACAATAGTAGTAGCCGGCATTTTCCTCCTTATTCGTGTACATCCCCTTCTCTCGCACAATTCAACAGCCCTAACGACTTGTCTCTGCCTAGGGGCCCTGTCCACATTCTTCGCTGCCGCATATGCCCTGGCCCAAAATGATATTAAAAAAATTATTGCTTACTCCACCTCTAGTCAATTAGGGTTAATAATGGTAGCAATCGGCCTCGACCTGCCTTACCTCGCTTTTTTCCATATCTCTACACATGCATTTTTTAAGGCTATACTATTCCTCTGCTCCGGACTCATTATTCATTCTGTTAACGATGAACAAGACATTCGAAAAATGGGGGGACTACAACACGCCCTTCCTATAACAACAACATGCCTCTCAATCGGAAGCCTCGCCCTTATAGGAACCCCGTTCCTCGCCGCCTTTTACTCCAAGGACGCTATCATTGAGGCGACGAGCACATCAAATATTAACTCAATGGCCCTACTCCTAACCCTTGTCGCAACCGCTTTCACCGCAGTTTACAGTCTGCGCTTAATTTACTTTACTTCAATAATGCATGCCCGAATGAGCCCAGTCCTCTTGTGTGATGAAAATGACAGCCGAGTGCTAAACCCGCTAGCACGTCTTGCCGCTGGAACTATTACAGCAGGCCTATTAATCAGCAACACCACCCTGTCCAACTATCCCCTCACCCATTCTATGCCGACCTACATAAAATTAACTGCCCTCATCATTACAGTTGTTGCCTTCGCTATCGCCTACGATCTGGCCAAAGTATTCTGAACAACCCCCCCCGTAAACTACGGGGCCAAAAAATATGACCCCTTATTTCTTAATCAGGTTATACACCGCCCATCTTCTGACACAGCCTTCAACTTAGCCTGATACCTTGTCACTCACCTTACAGAGTCCGTTCTAATAAAGAAACTTGGCCCGAACTACGTCGAAGTATCTCAACTTCAACCAACAAAAATTATTCGACTCACCCAAACCGCCCAAATTAAGGCCTATCTCTCTGTCTTACTTATTACCCTTATTTCTGTGGCCCTAGTCCTATAGTGACACTAAGGTTCACCCTAACTGCTCCATTTAAGCTAAGTCCCTAGGCCACCTCACCTCACAGCACGCAAAGCCCCCCCTCATTTGTAACCCCGCACTACCTCCAAGACTACAAAGAGGGTTAACAATAGAGCTCACCCCCCTAAAAATAAAATTCACCCTCCACTACATAACATGTCCCCAACTCCCCACCACTCTTTATGACTCACCCCTCACCCTCCCCCCCCCAGGAAAACCTTTATCTCACCGCATTCTGCCAACACTCACCATAAGATTAACAATACCACACCATACGAAACGAGATATCAAACAACCACACGACTGCCCCATGCCTCAGGGTACGGCTCTGCCACTAGTGCTGCACAATAGGCAAACACAACTATCATCCCCCCCAAATAAATAAGAAACAACACTAAAGACAAGAAACTAACTCCCCCCTTAATCAGCACTAAACACCCCGCACCAGAACCTCCCACCAAACCCAAAGCAGCATAATAAGGAGACGGGTTAGAAGCCACCGCCAAAAGCCCTACCAACAAACATAATTCTGTAATCATTTGTTTTCACTAGGATTCTAACCTAGGCCTGCAGCTCGAAAAGCTGCCGCTGTGATTCAACTATAAAAACTTATGGCCCCAACAACACGGAAATCCCACCCCCTTATTAAAATTATTAACGGTTCATTCATTGACCTCCCCACCCCAGCCAATATCTCCTCTTGATGAAACTTTGGCTCTCTTCTAGGGGTTTGCCTAATTGCCCAAATCATTACAGGCCTATTGCTAGCAATACATTATGCAGCCGATACCGCCCTCGCATTTTCCTCTATCGCCCACATTTGTCGAGACGTCAACAACGGCTGACTCCTCCGCAACCTTCACGCCAACGGCGCATCCCTCTTCTTTATCTGTATTTATCTCCACATCGGACGAGGCCTCTACTACGGCTCCTACTTATTTATGCAGACATGAAACGTTGGAGTAATCCTACTGCTTCTCGTAATAGCCACAGCCTTTGTGGGCTACGTCCTCCCATGGGGACAGATATCCTTCTGAGGCGCTACAGTAATCACCAACCTCCTCTCAGCCGTCCCATACTTTGGCGCCAACCTTGTTCAATGGGTATGGGGGGGTTTCTCAGTAGACAACGCCACCCTTACCCGATTCTTCACATTTCACTTTATCCTCCCCTTTATTGTCGCCGCCACAAGCATCATCCACCTCCTGTTCCTCCACCAAACAGGGTCTTCCAACCCAGTGGGCCTCAACCCCAACCTGGACAAAGTTACATTCCACCCCTTCTTCTCCTATAAGGACCTCCTCGGCTTTGTTATTATACTCGGCATCCTCGCCACTCTGTCCTCATTCGCCCCCAACCTTCTCGGGGACCCAGACAACTTCACGCCCGCTAACCCCTTGGTCACCCCCCCCCACATCAAACCAGAGTGGTACTTCTTATTTGCCTACGCCATCCTGCGCTCTATCCCAAACAAACTCGGGGGAGTACTCGCCCTTCTGCTCTCTATCATAGTCCTGCTCCTCATGCCCCTTACCCACACCTCGAAACTACGATCGCTTATATTCCGCCCAATCGCAAAGACCTCCTTCTGAACATTAATCGCCGTTACATCTATCCTCACCTGGATCGGCGGACAACCAGTAGAAGACCCCTTCATCATCATCGGCCAAATCAGCTCCGGGCTTTACTTCTTCATCTTCACTCTCCTTACCCCCGCGCTAGGACTTTTAGAAAATAAGCTCCTTAAAATCTTATAGCAGCACAACTGCCACTAACCCACTGAAGGATAAATCCTATGTTTAATCAGCATTCATACATATATGCATTTCACCATACTATGTGTAATCCCCATCTTACTTCTAATCAACATTCATATTTATATTTGATCTTAAGACGTACATATCCATCTTGAAGAACACACTATGTTTAATCAGCATTCATACATATATGCATTTCACCATACTATGTGTAATCCCCATCTTACTTCTAATCAACATTCATATTTATATTTGATCTTAAGACGTACATATCCATCTTGAAGAACACACTATGTTTAATCAGCATTCATACATATATGCATTTCACCATACTATGTATAATCACCATACATATATGCATTTCACCATACTATGTATAATCACCATACATATATGCATTTCACCATACTATGTATAATCACCATACATATATGCATTTCACCATACTATGTATAATCACCATACATATATGCATTTCACCATACTATGTATAATCACCATACATATATGCATTTCACCATACTATGTATAATCACCATACATATATGCATTTCACCATACTATGTATAATCACCATACATATATGCATTTCACCATACTATGTATAATCACCATACATATATGCATTTCACCATACTATGTATAATCACCATACATATATGCATTTCACCATACTATGTATAATCACCATACATATATGCATTTCACCATACTATGTATAATCACCATACATATATGCATTTCACCATACTATGTATAATCACCATACATATATGCATTTCACCATACTATGTATAATCACCATACATATATGCATTTCACCATACTATGTATAATCACCATACATATATGCATTTCACCATACTATGTATAATCACCATACATATATGCATTTCACCATACTATGTATAATCACCATTCTTGTACTTTCACCAAGCATATCATAACCCCTGGATAAGCTTAATATTGCAAATTAATAATCGGGCATATTAGTGAAAACCCCCTAACAATGAGTTATTACAGTCCATACTATGAATACTAGATTGGACCTTCCCTTGTTAGAGTCCATTCGTATCATAACCTAAGTGAGTCCAACTGGATCTTCCAAATTCCTCGATTCCAGATAATCTGGCGTAATGATTTACCTATATCAATGTTTAATCTTACACCTTAAGGGTTACATAACTCCTTTACCCCCCAACTGAATGCTCCTAGCCATATTATCAAGATAAGACCTCAACTTGTATATCATCACGCTTACCCCTTCAACATTCTTCCTTAATCAACTACCATGGACTATCTCATAAAAACATCAATTGATTAATTGCAATGATTATTATATACACCATGAATTTGCCAGTTCAATGGGTATGCACCGGCGCATGCGTCTCCTCTTCCAACCCGGACTGGAGACATAACCCCTACTCATAAAGCGCTATCGTACCCCCGTCACCCACTACGCCGATCGGTACCAGATCGACGATATACCTCCAATGGTCCACAGTTGAAGTATAACCTACCATCGCTGTTACAGGAGGTATCTGACGGAGTTAAATCTATGGACACATATCGTAATCGGGCAAAGAATGTGTCTTAAAAGGTATCCCTTCTATGCAGCAGGGACCTGCTTACAAGCTCAGACCACTTAATGACAGCCAACTATTGGTATTTTTTATTTTTTTGGTGTTCTGGTTTTCATCAACATCTTGGAGTGGGCCTACTACATCTCAGAAGGTTGGACATAGAATGCAGGTATTAATTCATCACCATTATCTCAGATCACGAGCATTAGTACAGGGGTGAACACACTGTGCAACTGCATTGATTCCCCATCCTCTCTTGTATGATGCATTTAAATGAATGCTCGATGGACATAATGTAACTTCACCATTACTACTCTTTCCCCCCGGTGCTTCGCAAAATTTTTTTTTTCCTTTACCCCCCCCTACCCCCCCCAAACTAGGGATATTCCTGTGACCTCTTATTTTGGTCACAGGGATTTTATGTTAAAGAAATTTCCCCCCCCCCCCATGTAGAACTTAATATAACTTGCCTTAAAACCCCCCCCGAGATTAAGGATCATAAAAACTTCAGCCACAGGGCCTCTATCCCAACGTGAATGCAACCATAGCAGACACCACCCATGCACACCAAACCTCATGCCCCACGAGACTCAGTACACCAAAATACATACCCTCATATATCTAGCAGCACCCCAGCATGAGTGTAATTAAACAATAATACTAGGCCGTGACTCTAGAATCGAAAGTTAAAACCCTTCTACTCATCTCTACTTGTAACCTTATTAGCCCCGCCCGCAATCCCTACGCTACAACGAACCCAAATTGCTTGAATCAAGCACATCCATGTCCCCTGCACCACCCAAGTCGCAACAACCCCTTTATACCAGACATGCGGACTAACAAACTCAACCATAATAGTAGTACCCCGCACTTATCAAGTGTCCCCCCTAAATTAAGCCC